TGAAAGTAGCAAGCCTCTTCACTACTGGTACAGAGGCCAAATAAAAGGTTGCTCATCCAGCCCAGCGGATCCATTGTTTATGCGGCAGTGCGATGGAGCTGAAAAACGTAAGCCCCTTTTTTGAAGTTTAAGGGTAAGGGGGTCAAACTAAAAAAAACTAGGTTCTTCCAGAACGAGACGCCTTAGATTCTCAAAAAGTTTTAGAACGTCCAAGACGCCTACTATACTCCTAAACTACAAGCTAGCGCGCAACGGCTTTTCAGCCGTTGTTGCTTGCTGCTTGCAGGCTCGATAATTTTTCTTTCGCCCTTTTTCCCTGATTGATTCGCTTGCCTTGTTGTGTTGTATTTTGTGATCTTCTGCTTTAGTCTGCGTTTTCGGATAGCCGGGATCCGACGTTCGTTGATTTCCGATTGAAATGTCAGCTCTAGGTTTTGGGCGGCCTATCTGGTTAGTTGCTGGAAGCTTCTACGGTTGTTCGGCTACGTACTCTCCGTCCGCGTATCTCATACTCTCAAAGTCGATTTCTTATTTTTTCGAATTCTTGCATCTTTCTTTCTATCCATAGGTCGGCTTTGTGCAGATAGATCTTTGCCGGGGGAGATTGGTGTGCTCCTTTGAGGTATGCCCTTCCGGTGGGTTGTTCCCTTCTTTTTCTGTATCCGCACTGCGTCTTCGATCTTTTTTCGCAATCGCAACGCAATAAAATAAAGAAGTCTAACAGTTTCTCTCGGCATCTGTCTTTTATTTTAAGTCATTGATCAACTATCTAAAAGCAGGGAGGTCTGCGTTCACTATTAAGCCTACTACGCTCGTCCATTCCTTTCAATCAAGCTTGATCCTCAGCCTTACGCTGTTCGACTGAACTCGTTGGCTTTGCGCTCTATTTGGTCGGAACCCGATTCGAGAACTTTCTTTCATAGATTCACTAAGTCATCGCCAACAATCAGCTCTTATCCTTTGGCGTCAAAGGGCGAGTTCCTTTCTTGTCTTGTCCAAAAACTTTCTGTATTCTCATTGGAGAAACCTACGGCAAGGTTTTGTTTTACACATAGGGCCAGCTGCTTTCTTTATCTTGCTTGCTTTTAGTCTGTCTAGCGTCTTTCGGTTGGGGTCCGCCCCGGGTGTTATTAGGTTAGACCGCTTGGGTTATATTTTTTTTATAGTCTTGAAGGCAGTCAACGTGTCAGCCATTCTTCTCCCATTAGACTTGTCAATTTTTTGCAAGCTTATCCTTCCAAAACCTTTCCCCCTCGATTATCAATGACTGAATTGATCAATGACTTTATTTCATTTCCTCTCCTCTCCTTTCAGTCGAGTTACTGCGTGCCTCTAGCAAAGCTAGAGCGACTTCGTACCTTATTGAAATGGAAGGTTAACACGCTTTAATGACAAAGCGTCCGTTCACGTCAAGAATAGAGGCCGTTAAGGATGTAGTTGTTTGTACTTTTGTGGTCTTCAGTCTACTTTCGTAGAAGATCGAAAAGCCGTGGCATAGCAAGAGAAAAAGAAGGAGGGGAAGAATCTACTTACGTTAAAGAATCAATCTAGAACAGAAAATCGTGAATGAAAAAGCGTGAGGAGAATGATCAACTCTTTATGTTAGAAGGTGCAAAATCAATGGGTGCCGGAGCTGCTACAATTGCTTCAGCGGGAGCTGCTGTCGGTATTGGAAACGTCTTTAGTTCCTCGATCCATTCCGTGGCGCGAAATCCGTCATTGGCTAAACAATTATTTGGTTATGCTATTTTGGGCTTTGCTCTAACCGAAGCTATTGCATTGTTTGCCCTAATGATGGCCTTTTTGATTTCATTCGTATTCCGATCAAAGAATAAAGTCAAGTTCAAGTGGAAGTCTCATAAAGCAAGCACCTCTTTCTTTCCAGCCTTAGTCAAATAGGCAATAAAGAGGAACTATTTCAAATTCAAGAAAAAAGAGTCGAATTGAAAGTCAAGTAAGAAGGAAGGAGGCTAGTCCCCGAAAATGCTCCGCGCGTAGGTTCGTTTGTCGTTGGGGCTTACAATTTACCTTGTGACTTCTTTGCTTTGGTCGAGCCTTCTTCGGACGTCGATCAATCTATCACTCGCCGCTCTGTCATTGTCTGATTTTTGGTTGTTTGATCACACTCGAAATTATGTATTTACTTATCGTATTTTTGCCCTTGCTCGGTAGTTCCGTAGCAGGTTTTTTCGGACGTTTTCTAGGAGCAGAAGGAAGTGCTATAGTGACTACTACGTGCGTTTCATTCTCTTCGATCTTATCTTTGATTGCTTTTTATGAAGTCGCACCGGGAGCTAGTGCTTGCTATCTAAGAATTGCTCCATGGATTTCATCGGAAATGTTTGATGCTTCTTGGGGCTTCTTTGGCGACCGTGAAGTCACCGGATGAATTGCCGAGTAGATAGATCAGATCCGGACGCGGCTGTTGCTCCACGGCGATACGGACTCGACCCGCTCCTACCCACCACGGGGCACCATAGCATGTCGGGAATAAGGGAGG